TAGTTTTGGTATGTTGGGTGATATCATTATTGCCGAACCCAATGCTTACATTGCGTTTGCGGGTAAAAGAGTAATTGAACAAACATTGAATAAAACAGTACCTGAAGGTTCGCAAGCGGCTGAATATTTATTCCAGAAGGGATTATTCGACCTAATCGTACCACGTAATCTTTTAAAAAGTGTTCTGAATGAGTTATTTAAGCTCCACGCTTTCTTTCCTTTGACTAAAAATTCAATCAAAACAAAATAGAGCGCTAAGTTCAATTATTTGTAGCAAACGAGTAGTTAGTTTATTCGGAATTAAAGGAAATAGGAATTTTCTTTGGTGACCTAAGATCTAATTGTAGAAAGAATCCAAAGCTGCGGATAACCCCTTTTACCTATATTTCTGATTACTAATCAAGAAGTCTCTATCAAAAAAAAGAATGAATTCTTCCTTTCATGAAATTAGGCAAACAAAACGAATTTCTTCTTCTCATCTTACGTATATAATTCAAATATAAAAAATAGAAAGTTTTGTGTTTTTCTCGATTTCCCGAGAATCCCGTTTAGCTAAAAATACCTCCAGGTTCAGATTCTAACGAATCTTTCGATAATCTGGAAGAAACTCTTTCTTTAATAAAAAGAATAAAAGAAAAAGAAATCAAGAAAAATAATAAAGTTGATTATCATACATATCTTTCATGTAGAAAGATGAATAAGTTCATTTATTTAGCTCTACATTCCTTGCACTTATTCTATATCCTCACTTAGATATAGATATATAGATACTTAGATCTATACTAAGAATTGAATTATTAATTAAATAATAATGAAAATTCTTAATTATAATTATTATAAGATATCTTTATTTATAAATAATAATAACAGGTACAAACAATAAATCGAGGTACCCATTCTATGACAACTTTCAACCTTCCCTCTATTTTTGTGCCTTTAGTAGGCCTAGTATTTCCGGCAATTGCAATGGCTTCTTTATCTCTTCATGTTCAAAAAAACAAGATTGTTTAGACCCGATGGACCCCATCTATTCTATTTTTTTTTTCAAAACTTAGACTTGCATCATAACTAACACAGATATCTATTTAGCGAAATATGATATAACATGTGATTTCTGCCGAACATAAAGGAAAGGGCTCTTATACCTGCAGAAACATAATAATATATGGGGTAAATGAATTCTAGCCGTTTTCAAATCGACCAGGATCGCGGGATGGGGCTGAAATAAAAAGTCCTCGGATCTATATGTATAGTGGGATCATATGAAGGGTATGTTATTATTTTAGTTTAGATTAGATCTAAGTAATTTGATGAATTACTCCTAAAGGTTCATATCAAACTAGTGCTAGTTGATGAGAGTTACTTCGGAAACAAAACTAAAAGGCTAAAGTCAAATTAATTTGAGGGTTTCTCTCAATTCCAATAAAATACAATCGGATCAAGTATGAGTTGGCGATCAGAACATATATGGATAGAACTTATAACGGAGTCTCGAAAAATAAGTAATTTCTGCTGGGCCTTTATCCTTTTTTTAGGTTCATTAGGATTCTTATTGGTTGGAACTTCCAGTTATCTTGGTAGAAATTTGATATCTTTTTTTCCGTCTCAGCAAATCATTTTTTTTCCACAAGGTATCGTGATGTCTTTCTACGGAATCGGGGGTCTCTTTATTAGTTCCTATTTGTGGTGCACAATTTCCTGGAATGTAGGCAGCGGTTATGATCGATTCGATAGAAAGGAAGGCATAGTGTGCATTTTTCGTTGGGGATTTCCTGGAAAAAATCGTCGCATATTCCTCCGATTCCTTATAAAAGATATTCAGTCCATTAGAATAGAAGTTAAAGAGGGTATTTATGCCCGTCGTGTCCTTTATATGGACATCCGAGGCCAGGGGGCCATTCCCTTAACTCGTACTGATGAAAATTTGACTCCGCGAGAAATTGAACAAAAAGCTGCTGAATTGGCCTATTTCTTGCGTGTACCAATTGAAGTATTTTGAAAAAAAAAAAATGAGAAATGGGTGCTTTGAGGGAAAAACGCAAAAATCCTCTTTTTTCTATAACATAACCTAAGTGAAGTTTCATCAGAAGGGTCATTCGAGCCAAAGCGGGCGGAACAACTACAAAACGAAATTCTTTTTTTTTGTCAATCGACGTTTCATTTTCTCCTTTCTTTTGTGTTCCTTAATAACCAACACAAAAATAACAATTAGATTTCTTAATAATGATAACTAGCCAATTTCTGTCTTGTTTTGCTACTTTGAGTATCGCAATATCTTTCCCTCAATTATTCTACTATTCCTGTCTGTGGGCAATCAGTGAATTTTTTTTTGAAATATTGGATATTGTGGATTCTTTCGTCTCAAAATTGGATTAATATTCATTATTTAAAGCGATTCTTTCGGTCATTCATTGAAAGGAGACAGCTGTTTCGAATTCGAATTTGCCCAATTGAGATATCGGTAAACAATATTTTTTTAGTATTTCTTCATTCGAAATGGATTATTAGTCGATTTCTCTAGTCTTTCGAGATTGAAAGACTAACCACAAAATCACAAATAAAATAGATTCATAGGTTCCACACCTTGTATAGAACTCATGCGTGAAAGAAGGATTCGATCGCATAGAGTCGACGAATGAGTTGGGTTGATTAACAATTCACAGATGAAAAAATGGCAAAAAAGAAAGCATTCACTCCCCTTGTATCTATAGTATTTTTGCCTTGGTGGCTTTCTCTCTCATTTAAAAAAAGTCTGGAATCTTGGGTTACTAATTGGTGGAATGCTGGGCAATCCGAAATTTTTTTGAATGATATTCAAGAAAGGGGTATTCTAGAAAAATTCATAGAATTAGAGGAACTCCTCGTCTTGGACGAAATGATCGAAGAATACTCGGAGACACGTCTACACAAGCTTCCTATAGGAATCCAAAAAGAAACGATCCAATTAATCAAGATACACAACGAAGATCGTATACATACGATTTTTCACTTCTCGATAAATATAATCTGTTTTGTTATTCTCAGTGGTTATTCTATTTTGGGTAATGAAGAACTTGTTATTCTTAACTCTTGGGCCCAGGAATTCCTATATAACCTAAGCGACACAGTCAAAGCTTTTTGTATTCTTTTATTAACCGATTTATGTATCGGATTCCATTCACCCCACGGTTGGGAATTAATGATTGGCTCTGTCTACAAAGATTTTGGATTTGTTCAGAATGATCAAATTATATCGGGTCTTGTTTCCACTTTTCCAGTCATTCTTGATACAGTTTTGAAATATTGGATTTTCCGTTATTTAAATCGTGTATCTCCGTCACTTGTAGTTATTTATCATTCAATGAATGACTGATAAAAGATCCACTCATATTAATCGAATCCAATTCGAAGGTTTGCTACTTTGTAGTTGTACATAAATAAAGCGTTGAAAATTTATGCTTTCTATTTTTACCCATCTGTGGGATTCATCCTTTATTATTTCCAGTAACCAGTAAAATTATTATTATTCCAGTAACTAACAGAATCGTGGATAGGGAACTATACTAGCGACTTACCCCACCTATTGTAGAAATTTTTGGATCAACGGTTGGACCATGGAAACTAGAACTACTTTTTCTTGGATAAAGGAACAGATTACTCGATCTATTTCCGTATCGCTCATGATATATATCATAACTCGGACGGCCATTTCAAATGCATATCCCGTTTTTGCGCAGCAGGGTTATGAAAATCCACGAGAAGCGACGGGGCGTATTGTATGTGCCAATTGTCATTTAGCTAACAAGCCCGTGGATATTGAGGTACCGCAAGCGGTACTTCCTGATACTGTATTTGAAGCAGTTGTTCGAATTCCTTATGATATGCAACTGAAACAGGTTCTTGCTAATGGTAAAAAAGGGGGTTTGAATGTAGGGGCTGTTCTTATTTTACCGGAAGGTTTTGAATTAGCTCCCCCCGATCGTATTTCTCCCGAGATGAAGGAAAAGATAGGAAATTTGTCTTTTCAGAGCTATCGCCCTAATAAAAAAAATATTCTTGTGATAGGCCCTGTCCCCGGTCAGAAATATAGTGAAATCACCTTTCCTATTCTTTCCCCCGACCCCGCTACTAAGAAAGATGTTCACTTCTTAAAATATCCTATATACGTAGGCGGGAACAGGGGAAGGGGTCAGATTTATCCCGACGGGAGCAAGAGTAACAATACAGTTTATAATGCTACAGCAGCTGGTATATTAAGCAAAATCATACGAAAAGAAAAGAAGGGGGGATATGAAATAACCATAACAGATCCGGATGGACGTCAAGTGGTTGATATTATCCCCCCAGGACCAGAACTTCTTGTTTCAGAGGGTGAATCCGTGAAATTTGATCAACCATTAACGAGTAATCCTAATGTGGGCGGATTTGGTCAGGGGGATGCGGAAATAGTACTTCAAGATCCATTACGTGTCCAAGGCCTTTTGTTCTTCTTGGCATCTGTTATTTTGGCACAAATCTTTTTGGTTCTTAAAAAGAAACAGTTCGAGAAGGTTCAATTGGCCGAAATGAATTTCTAGACTTGCATATTTATTGACATCAAGTTGATTATTCGTCTTCCCAGTCTTCGGCACAAGAAAGGGTGTAGAAAATTCCCTTTCTTGCGCCGAAAAGTAATGATTCTTGATCCTCTTTTTCAAATATTCCTAGTCTTTTTTTTTCCAGATTTACCAGAACCTTTTAGATTTATTACGAAACATTCTAAGTATAAGAAGTAGTGGACAAATAAAAAAACAAGAGGCAAATTCATTAAATAGAACTTATTGAATGAACTTCTAAAAAAGAAAAAATTTGCATTTTGGTGAGATACTAAAATAAAAAGAGTCAAAATTCAAATCAAATAAATAGAGTAAAGTTCTATTAGTATAGAAAGTATTTACCCGATATCCAATCTACAAAATATAGATTATTTCATCCAAGAAATTGAGCGATTCCTTATTCCTTCTTTTGAAATGAAAGTACGG